TATTGAAGTTGTTAATAGAACGAATCACACTTTTACCACTAAACTATACCCGCTACATATTCATTATTGAATATGAATGGACCATTTGTCCAACAAAGTAATCAGATGCAGTCAAGATAGCATCAGAATCATGAAAATTCTAGCATTAACACGTATTTTTCTCCACTGCGGCGCGGAATTGAAAACTTGAAAAAAAAAATAGGCGAATAGTAAAAAGTTTAGTCAAATTTAAATAGTGTACTAAAGTTATAAGTATTTTTTTTTTGAAACCTCCCTTCACTTGAACCACCAGATTTTCTGAATTCGGGTAAATTGGGCCTCAAACTTTCAAGCTTGTACTTTGCTTTCAACAAGTAAATGATTTATAGTCTCATTTTAGAAATATGTGTTTTCTATTTGATATTATGATATTATTTTTCTTATAAGATATATTTTATTTCTTTATTAATACTTCTTTCTTATTAAGACTTCTTAAGTGAATTATTAAGATGAATATAATACTGAACTTCAACTTTCATTTATAATGAAATTCGTTTTTCATTAATTAATTTCCGAATTTTATACTTAAGAATAATAAAAGAAAGATGACGATTAGTACTATATTACTAGATACTATAATACTATTAAAGTAGAACACTTTTACTATAAAGACTAAATATTAGAAACTAAATATTAGAATTTATACTCATCATTTATACTCTAATTTACTAGAATTACTATATAAGGTACTATAATATATTCTAATATATAATATACTAAAATATACTAAGATACTAAAATATACTAAGAATAGATATATAATTACTAAGAATAGATATAGAATCTCTAATATTTCAATTTCAATATAGTCAATATAGAATATATAGAATATTCTATATTAATCATTAATCTAGATCTAGATAATTTTTTAAAGAATTTCTAAAATAATCTATCTATTAGAATCTTATATAATTTCTAATAATTAGGAATGGGAATAAAAATTACTCTTCTTTTTTCAATAACAATTTTTATTCGTCGGAACAAAAGAAGTACTGGCCCGGCCAGTACTTATACTTAACCAGGCCGGGGAAATGAACCTTTTGTACAAAATAAAAGAAGTAAGGTATTCTTTCTATTGGATAAATCTGTTTCGAATCATTGAAGGAAAAGAAAAATTGTTCTCAATCTTGACTTCACGTGTTAAAGATAAATTTTCAATTTTGAATGGGGAGAGATGGCTGAGTGGACTAAAGCGTCGGATTGCTAATCCGTTGTACGAATTATTCGTACCGAGGGTTCGAATCCCTCTCTCTCCGACCCCCTGATCACTTGAGATTTTAGAATTTAAATAAATTTCGATTATTTTCTTTTATGAATCTTTTATCTTTATCTAGTATCTATTTCATTTATTTATACATTTACCTATGAAAAAATTAAGGAAAAAGTAAAAACAAATCTCATATCTTTTTTTATTCTTCACGCCCGGGATTACGCCCCGGATCATTAGATAAGAATCCGAAGATGAAGAGAGAAACAAAGAATATTACTACTGTGTAAACGGATAGTTTAAGAGTAAGCATTACAAATCTCCAAGATAAGATAAGATCATTTTTTTTTAAGGAAATAGATCACCTATTTTACGACACACACTAGACACTATTTTGATATGACGCTCTAAAGATGAAAAAAAAAAGGAAGTTTTTTTGAAATTTCTTTTCACGAATTTCTTTCTAATGTAATAAGATTCGTATTTTTTCGTTATCAAAAATTTCTTGTCATATCCATATCTATAATTAGGTATTGTATGGGATTTTATAAAGGAAAGGTCAGAACAAAAGAAGAAATAAGCTAATTAGCTGATTAAAGATAAAGATCATCACCCCCCTCCCTTATTCAAATTCAATTTCAATATAAAATAGAAAATACCAGAATTTCACTTTTTGAATCGAGGGTTCCTAATGTCCAGACTTATCTGAATCTTATTTATGATCTTATTGATTTTCAGAATAAAAATATCATTTTTTTTTATCGAAGAAATTATGAATTGAATAGAGATTTCATTTTTATCGAAAACTTACAGCAGCTTGCCAAACAAAGGCTAATAGAAAAAAGAGTAAAGGGATAACCGGCATAACGTCTACAATTGGATTGAAAAAGGCATAAGCCTCAGGCAATTTGGCGAAGAAAAAACTACTCGAATAAAGGGTATAATTAAGACAGATACAGATTAAACTAAAGATATTAAACATAACAAATATTCTTTTCTTGTTCTTAAAGATTCAAATTAAATTGAAATGATAATAAATTATCAGATTGGATTGAGTTGTTTTTCTGAGGAAAATTTTCAAATAAAAAGGCAGATGCAGATAAAAGAAAAAAATTCTTATTTTTCTTTGACTTCTCCCCAATCAAGAATCCTTCCTTACATTCTCCAATCAAATAAGAATACAAGGAATTCTATTTTCATACAATATCTTAATTGAATTCTAAGTAATGATCAATTCATCTTTTTGATTCTATATCTATTGTGTTGAATCCTAGCGACAACATGTCCTATATTTCTTTTGGTTGGTTATTGACGAATAACCAATATTTATCTTATTTTTTCTTAGACCAAATCAAAATGGGGCGTGGCCAAGCGGTAAGGCAACGGGTTTTGGTCCCGTTACTCGGAGGTTCGAATCCTTCCGTCCCAGATCGTTTGCATTAGAAACGAAAGATTCTTCTCTATTGAAATTGAAAATTTCATTCAACAATTTTCTGTTTAATGTTGGATACAATGTTATCCAATCTGAATTCTAAGAATCATTCTTAAAATCATATCTTTTTTTTACTAAAGTATTTTATTCTTAAATAGAAATATTCGTGATTACTTTTGTTAACGATTCTTTTTTTATATGATGTAGATGGATGCGAAAAGATAAGAATCCAAGGATTCTTATTTTCTTTTTGATCTTACCTTACACGAGATTTTTTCTACTCCACAATAATGAAAACAAAGAAACTTTATTCTCAAACTATCTCTCTGTTTTCAATTAAATGAAAATAAGATTTAATTGGAGATGGTAAATAATAAGTAAATCATAATATTAGAAAAATCATATTTCATAAAGAAAAAAATGAGAAAATATTTATAAAAATATTCATAATTATAAAATGAGATTCTAATTAGAATATAACATTCTAATTAACATTAGAATATATTACATATTTTACATAAGAGTATAAAATATAAAGAAAATAGAAATAAAATAAATAGAATTATAAATATAATATAAATAGATAATTTATAGAATTATTGTATTCTAATTATTGTATGTAATTGTATATTTTGTATATTTTTATTTTGTATATTTTTCTTATTAATATTATCTTATTATTTCAGATTATCTTATTATTCTAATAATGAAATATTTAGTATTTAGTTAAACATTTAGTTAAATTTAGTTAAAGTGGCTAAAAACTTTTATCCATTCATGGGTATTTTTTTTTCATTTGAATGAAAGTAAAGTCAAAGGCTTTTTTTGAGGTTTCTAATTTCTTTTTTAATAAAAAGAGGTTTATTATGGACAATCCCGAAAGATCTGTTGAAGATGTAAATAAGTTTGCTTAAAACTGATTTGTTTTTTTCATGTGATATTATTCCTATAAGAAAATTATGTGGTATTTTTAAGTGAAATCCTTTCCGGATAACACTTATCTATAAGTGTAGATTATTATGTATAAATTGGTTCAGCCAATGACTATTCATGATTCCATATTGAATCAATTGCATACGGTTCCAAATTAAAATAAAATGAGAGGGATGTTATGGTAAAACTTCGTTTGAAACGATGTGGTAGAAAGCAACGTGCGACTTGAAGGACATGATTGGCTGTGGATTCTGACATCCACCATCTTCTCTTTCTATACGAATGAAGATGCTCTTGTCTCGACATAATTTGTTCTGCTAGGAACCTAATTTAATTTGTCTTGGGTTGCTAAATAACTAAATAAAGATACTAATGGTATATTAAAGTGGTATATTAAAGGTATAGCATATGATGGAGCTCGAGCAAAAATGATTGATTCATTTATCGGGGGAATAATCTAGGGTTAGTGACAATCAATAAGTTAGACCAACTTTGTAAATATATCATCAATATCTAAATATAGATAAATGGAGAGGTTCAAAAATGAACAAGTTTGAAATGAAAAAATCAAATTTGTCGAAATTTTCAAACTGTTTCAATCAAGAGTGTATCACAAAGGAATCAATCTTTCGTATGATTTTTTCATTTTCTTTCCATAGAAAGAACAAAAAACAAAAGGTATGTTGCTGCTTTTTTGAAAAGGAGTAAGGATCACCGAAGTAATGTCTAAACCCAATGATTTCACAAAGCGCAAAGCAAAGACAACAAATTCCGGAACAAGGAAACACTATTTTCACTTGTCTCAACAATTGGATCAGAATGAGTAAAAAAAATATATATATATATACGAAAGGAGACAAAAAAAGAAGTTAGAGACAGCTCAAGAAATTCTAAGGATTTCCTTTTGAACTCTTTCAAAACTACCCAACTTGAGTTAGGAGTACAAATGAAATTTCTTTTTCTGTAAAGAAGGAAAAAAAGGCTCAAATTACAGTCTAATTCTTTATGGATCCATTTTTCTTTCTATCTATCTATATAGATAGAGAAATTCTAGAAATTCTAATCATTTTTTCTTGAGCCGTATGAGGAGAAAACCTCCTATACGTTTCTAGGGGGGCATCTTTTATCTACATCTATCCCAATGAGCCATCTATCGAATCGTTGCAATTGATGTTCGATCCCGAAGAGAAGGAAGAGATCTTAGAAAAGTGGGTTTTTATGATCCGATAAAAAATCAAACTTATTCAAATGTTCCTGCTATTTTATATTTCCTTGAAAAAGGTGCTCAACCCACAGGAACTGTTTATGATATTTTAAGGAAGGCAGAATTCTTTAAAGAATTTCGAGTTTCTTTTGATAAAAAAAGAAAGGAAAAACAAAAATCATGAATAAAAAAAGGATAGGGTAACTAGTACCTATCTTTGTGTAAATCTTTATTCCAAGTTTTTTCTTTTCTTGTTCTATTCATACTTATTTTATTCTTCTTTTTCTTTCTTCTTTTTGTGGAACCCCCCAAACAAGGGGGGTAATCTTTCTTCTTGTATTTGTATTGTACCTTTCTTTTTTTGATTAAATAAAGCCGCTATTTTTGCTATCTTTACCTTTTCCTTATTTTTTTCCGCTCAAAGTTTTATTCTTTATATTATGCTAATCCAACACAAATTTCTATATAATTTCTTGAAATTTGTTTGATAAAAAAGTCCATTCATATTGACAATGGCGTATCAAACAAATATAATTTGATCGTATAAAATATAATTTGATCGTATATAAATAGATCTTTTTATCCCCATTCCCTATCGGCTCTTTCCTTCACTTTAGTAAAATGAATGAGTTTACTGTATTTTTTTATTTCGATCATATCTACATTTCATATTGATCCGGGTTGCTAACTCAACGGTAGAGTACTCGGCTTTTAATTGCGACTATGATCTTTTACACATTTGGATGAAGGAATTCGTCTAGACTATTGGTAGAGTTTATAAGATTGCGACTGATCCTGAAAGGTAATGAATGGAAAAAAAAGCATGTCGTAAAAAGAATAATCAAATCATAGAAAAAGAAGATTTCTAGTACTCATAATAGAAATAGAACGAGAGTTTTTCTTTTGATAACAATTGGTAAAGTATTTTGGGTCTAGTGAATAAATGGATAGAGCCTTATGGCTCCAATTCGAGTAAGACAAAAAAGTAACGAGCTTCCCTTCTTAATTTGAATGATTACCCGATCAAATTACTAATTATGCGTTAAAAATAGATTAGTGCCTGATGTGGGGAAAGGTTCTCTTGTGAATTGTGAGTGGACCATTGATTCTTTTTTTTATTAATCCTAATTATTCTTTATTGTGGATTGAAGACGGATGTGTAGAAGAAATAGTATAGTGATAAAAAAGATATTTTTTTTCCAAAGTCAAAAGAGTGATTGGGTTGCAAAAATAAAAGATTTTTACTCCTTTTTCTTATTGTTATTTTATTTCTTTCTTTTATTGTTATTCTACTTATATTAACAAGTAAAAGAAACCAAAATTGGATAGAAAGAAAGGGAAAGAAAAAAGATCTGTAGATTGGGCTCTCTGTCTCCGGGGTATATATTCTTTATTTGTTCTTACTTTTATATAATCTTTTACTTTAATTAGATTATCATTATGTTTTTTACATGTATAAAAGTCTATATTCTAGATTATTGAAAGTAAAAGTATAGACAGTGCATAGTATATTATAATACTAGACTATATTATTCTAATTATCTCTTATAATAATAGAAAATAATTAGAATAAGAAGAATCTTATTATTCTTATATATTATTATAGTTATAGTTTATTCTAGTTAGAAGTTATACTATTTTAGTATTTTAGTATAAAAGAAACAATATACTACATACAATATATGCATACGCCGTTCTGACCATATTGCACTATGTATCATTTCATAACACAAGAAGTGCCTCCCTTTTTTGGTTACAGTAGAAATGTATTTAAATGGCAGAATTACAAGGATATTTAGATTGAAAAAAGATAGATTTCGGCAACAAAACTTCCTATATCCACTACTCCTTCAGGAGTATATTTACTCACTTGCTCATTATCATAGCTTTAATAGTTTTCTTTTTTACGAACCTGTGGAAATTATTGGTTATGACAATAAATCTAGTTTAGTACTTGTGAAACGTTTAATTACTCGAATGTATCAACAGAAATCTTTGATTTCTTCGGTGAATGATTCTAACCAAAAGGAAAATGGTTTTTGGGGGCACAAGAATTCTTTTTCTTCTCATTTTTCTTCTCAAATGGTATCAGAAGGTTTTGGAGTCATTCTGGAAATTCCATTCTCGTCGCGATTAGTATCTTCCCTTGAAGAAAAAAGAATACCAAAATCTCAGAATTTACGATCTATTCATTCAATATTTCCCTTTTTAGAGGATAAATTATCACATTTAAATTATGTGTCAGATCTACTAATACCCCACCCCATCCATCTGGAAATCTTGGTTCAAATCCTTCAATGCTGGATCAAAGATGTTCCTTCTTTGCATTTATTGCGATTGTTTTTCCACGAATATCATAATTTTAATAGTATCATTACTTCAAAGAAATCCATTTACGTCTTTTCAAAAAAAAAGAAAAGATTCTTTTGGTTCCTACATAATTCTTATGTATATGAATGCGAATATCTATTCCTGTTTCTTCGTAAACAGTCTTCTTATTTACGATCAATATCTTCTGGAGTCTTTCTTGAGCGAACACATTTCTATGGAAAAATAGAATATCTTATAGTCGTGTGTTGTAATTTTTTTCAGAGGATCTTATGGTTCCTCAAAGATACTTTCATACATTATGTTCGATATCAAGGAAAAGCTATTCTGGCTTCAAAAGGAACTTTTATTCTGATG